TCTTATTACTTATTCTTTTATTAGTTTAGCTAAGAGTTACTCAATGAATCGGTTGATTGAAATCGCAAGATGGATAGATATTACAGATGATGAATCGATTTCATTTTATATACCTGCCACTTTATCTTTATTAGTACCGTCTGATGAATAACAAACTTTCAATTGAGCTTCTTCTTTCAATTGGTATTTTTGCGTATCCTGTTATTTTGTTTTGAAAAAATGGAAACTTAGGTAAGTGCTTTATAAGCATATGTAGAAAAAAATTTATTTCATTTAGATCCTTTATGCTTACGATAACTAGTTTTTTTGGTTTTCTACTAGTGGCTTTAACTATAACCTCCGCTCTATTTATTGGTTTAAGCAAGATACGACTTATTTAAAATTTATATTTGAATTGAATAATAAACCTTTCCGTGAGATTCCATGTATTCTATAGTTACTTACAGCCTCAATTGGCAATTCTTGGTCATTGAGATTCATGCCAATTCAGATTAGTATTTAGGTATATATATTACCTCTTTTTTTTCTTTCAAACAAATTGAAATGATTGAAGTTTTTCTATTTGGAATCGTCTTAGGTCTAATTCCTATTACTTTGGCTGGATTATTCGTAACTGCATACTTACAATACAGACGTGGTGATCAGTTGGACCTTTGATTAATATCTCTTTTTTTTATCGACCTCCTCTTTTTTTTATTTAATCCACAGGAGGTCAAATTCCTATTGCTGTGCAAAAGTTACTGAATCCCTTTCAGTCTAATTTGATCTAAGAATAAAAAAATCACGCTCTGTAGGATTTGAACCTACGACATTGGGTTTTGGAGACCCACGTTCTACCGAACTGAACTAAGAGCGCTTTCTTATATGAATAGATAAGACTGTAAAGAAAAGGATTACCCCATTTTTTTGGATGCATAGTATTATTGAAATACTATGCCCAATTTAAATCGATCTCAGATGATCCCTCGTTACTGCTCAAAGGAGCAGTAATAGGTAGGGATGACAGGATTTGAACCCGTGACATTTTGTACCCAAAACAAACGCGCTACCAAGCTGCGCCACATCCCTTCCATTGCTCTACAGTGTCATTGTAGAGAATTCCTGTCTTGTTTTCCACATCGTTATTTCCTACGTTGATATACACAATTTTCTGTCCATTTCGTCTTTTTTTTTTTGTCTCATTTAACATATAATATTTAACATATATTAACATAACATATATTAACATATAATAATAGTCATAGTAAAAGACTTGTATACATATACAAAAATAAATGAGTATTTTTCGCAAATGCTCGGTAAGGGGGAGATGCTTTTTTTCTGTTTTAAGAAAAGAGAAAATCCTATTTACTTTTACTGGATCATTGTACAAAATTTAATATATTAATATTAGAGGAATCTTATGGATTACGTGTACAACTATAAGTGGTCCTTAACTACCGATTTATGTATTACAATAAAAAAGGAGGTTTTTCGATGCGAGATTTAAAAACATATCTCTCTGTGGCACCAGTACTAAGTACGCTATGGTTCGGGGCTTTAGCAGGTCTATTGATAGAGATTAATCGTTTTTTTCCGGATGCGTTGACATTCCCCTTTTTTTCATTTTAGTTATTGAGATGGGAAGGAATGAAGAAGGTTAAAGATAGAATCCAATATCTGTGACTAACCCCCTCTCCGCTTTTCTCTTTTTTCCCTTTTTTCCATTTTTAAAATTTTAAAATAAGGGAGGAAAGGGAAAAAATAAGAGTGGATTCACACATAGGGAGGTTCGGGTTCAATAAAAAAATGAATATTAATAAAAAATAATAGAGTAATGGGGGAGTAGAATATAAAATGTGGGTCTAAGGAAAAAGTATTATACAAGATATTATTATACAAGATATTTCAAAGTATTATACAAGATATTTAAACGAGAAATGAAATACTGTACTTCGATTTGAAATAGAGTTTATAAATCTTTGTATTACTTATTATTTTTTATTTTAATTTTATTTATTATGACTTTAATTTACTATGTACTTCGATCTTTCTTTTAGAATTCGATTTCAAGTTAGTAATTTCTATTTGTTTTCCTTCCTTTCTTCTTCTTCGTTTTGTAGAAGAGTTGAATAAATCCAAAATCCAAAGGAGGCTCATGGCCAAGGGTAAAGATGTCCGAGTAACGGTGATTTTGGAATGTACCAGTTGTGTCCGAAACGAGGTTAATGGGGTATCAAGGGGCATTTCCAGATACGTTACTCAAAAGAACCGTCACAATACACCTAATCGATTAGAATTGAGAAAATTCTGTCCGCATTGTTACAAATATACAATTCATGGGGAGATAAAGAAATAGGGCGAACTTAATATTACCCTTTCAAGGAAGGGTAAAAAATAACATTATATATAACATATTTAAATACAAAATAAACAAATCCTATATCCGTGACTTTCAAAATGAGAATTAATAAATAGGATTTTCGAGATAAAGAGAAGGAATAAACTAAAACAAACTATGGATAAATCCAAACGACCCTTTCTTAAATCCAAGCGATCTTTTCGTAGACGTTTGCCCCCGATTCAATCGGGAGATCGGATTGATTATAGAAATATGAGTTTAATTAGTCGATTTATTAGTGAACAAGGCAAAATATTATCTAGACGAGTGAATAGATTGACCTTGAAACAACAACGATTAATTACTATTGCTATAAAACAAGCTCGTATTTTATCTTTGTTACCCTTTCTCAATAATGAGAAACCATTTGAAAGAAAGGAGTCGATCGCTAGAACTACTGGTCTTAGAACCAGAACCAGAAACAGAACCAGAACCAGAAATAACTAGGCTTACTTTGGAATCTTAATTTTAATGGAATCATAATTAGAATCCGAACTCAAAAGTAGATTGGTATTTTTCCGAGAATCCAGATTAGATTATCGGGTCGTAAGAAAAAAAAAAAAAAAGAATTGGAGAAAGCTTTTTCTACTGAGCGCGTTCATTCGTTTTGACTATTTTAGCATATTTTTTTTATCCCAGTAATTTCTACTCTAACTTCCCGGAGTTCATTCTTCGGGAAACTCCGTTTAAATTATTCCGACGGACTTTTTATAACCCACTTCTTTTATTATCTCATTGGAAATCGTATAAAGACAATCCCTATTTAATATAGCTATTTGTGCAAGTATTTTACGATTAAGAAGCAACCGTCCCTTGTACAGATCGTGTATTAATCTACTATAACTATGGGATACCCCCCATTCGCGAATTACTGCGTTTATCCGAGTGATCCACAAACGACGAAAATTGCTCTTTTGACTGCCCCGATCCTGATGAGCCGAAAACAAAGCTCTTATTTTCTGTTGAATAATAGTTCGAGTAAGTCTTGAAAGGGCCCCTCGAAAGTTCGATGCAAATAAACGAATTTTTGTTCTACGTCTACGAGCTATATATCCCCGTCTAATTCTAGTCATTGAATAGATGAAACTTCCACCGAATAACGAATTTATTTCTTTTCTTTCAGTTATTCCTTTCCCCTTTCCTAATCTATTAAGAACAAAACGTATTTTTCCAATGTATAAAATAAAAATTCCAAGGGCTTTGGCTACTATAACCTTCCTGACCGCCATTTTTTTTTTTTTAGGCATTTCAATGCGTAATAAAGAAATTCTATTGTGTTATAGGTGTCAAAAATAGAAAAAAAATGGATAAAGAAATAGCGGATTCCTTCGTTTCTATGGTGCCTTCCTAAACGGTGAGGTCTTCTCTATACACCGGAGCCTTTACTTCATTTAATCAACGTTATTGGTAACTTGTATAGTTCACCCTTTTTGGCCCTACCTATGAATTATCCAGCAATAGGCCTTTCACAATGAGATCTACCTATACAGTAACGGTATTTAATTATGAAACTTAGCTGGGTAGCTGACCCTCTTAGTCCGTTCTTGCCAGAGTAGGAGCTTAATCTTTATGCCTTTTTTATTTTTATTTTATTTATTTATTTTATTTATATTTATTAAAAAGTAAGTAAATTAAATAAGTAAAAATGAAATAAATTTAATTAAAATTAAATTAAATAAATTTAAAATAATTAAAAAAAATTCAAATTAAATAAGTAAATAAGAAAGTAAATAAAAAAAATATTTCCTCCGCTTAATGGCTAACCATTTGCTACCAATGGAGAATTTCTTCTCATCTTAAATTAAGATTTGCACCAACGGAAACCATAAAATTTATTCACAATGTAGGAATGTGATATCTTTTTTTATTATTTTTTTTATATAGTGAATGGAGTCCCTTCTTACATTCTATACTATTCACCGGTACTGATCATTGATACTGGAAAGTTTTTTTCTTTCTTTTGTACCAGCGCATGGTATGATCTAAACGAGTCGCACATACACCCGAGTACATGTTCCTCGACGTTGAGGGCATCCCCGAAGAGCGGGGGATTTCGTGGCATTTCTGATTGGCTGTCTTGTATTTCTAATAAGTTGTTTAATAGTTGGCATGCTGAATTTATACATAATGGGGCTGGTTTAGATTGATCCTAACCGGAGAATTCTGAATTACTTCCAGTTATTCGAATAGTAAAATCATAGATAAAATCTCAAATTGCGTATTTGTGTGAAATCCGTCTTATTTTCATTCAACTCCTACAAGATCAACAATTCCATAAGCTTGTGCTTCTGTTGCTGACATAAAAGTATCTCTTTCCATGTCTTTGGATACAACCCAAAGGGGTTTGCCCGTTCTTTGTGCATAAACCATTGTGAGGGTTTCACGCAGTACCAGCACTTCTTCCGTTTCCATGACAGTTTCTCTGATGTTTGCATCATAAAACAAACAAGCAGGTTGGTGCATCATTACCCTGATGATATAACATAATCAAAAGTTCTTCTACCTCGCATGATGAAGCGAAGAGAAAAGAAAGATAAAGACTAATATAATAGGAAAAAAGATAGAATTGAACAACCGTACGGGCATCTTTGATGCATTGCATATGCATACGGCTTTACAATAAAATTGACCCTTACCCTCCAACCCTCCAAAAAAGAGAAAGAAAGAGAAAAGTAAAATATACCAGACCCTGGTGGGTTAAATGATCAAATGGCCACCCTTCGTTTTTCCTTTTTCTTTTTGAATAGTTAAAAACTACTATGATGGCTCCGTTGCCTTATATTATTATAAGATTATTATAATATTAATTATATTAATTATAATATTAATTATATTAATTATTAATATCAATATTATAGTAATATATTTATTAATTATTATTAATATTTATTATTATAATTATATTTATTTATTTATATATTATTATTATTATATTAATTAATATATATGAGTATATTCATTCATTATTACTATTATTATTATTATATTTTATATTAATTTATTAATATATTCATATTCATTTTTTTTTTTTTTTTTTTTGTGATTCAGCAATCCCAAAGTTTCTTTTTGAGACAATCAAAGAAAAAATCTTGTTTTTTTCGCACTCCTTGCATAACTGCATAACATAATAACATAATCGAAATATTTTTAAGAGCCTTCCGGTGTGAACAAAAAAGGTTTGTGACGCTGAGCTGGGCTCCCGATAAATAAGAGAAAATCGGAAATACCCTTTCTCCCATACTACTCTCTCGATACATAATCTAATGTTTTGAAAAAACAATGAAAAATTTTATCATTATCATATCGAATTCGAAGTGCCATGCTATTTTTACTTAATATATATTCCTATTTCATAGGGCGAAGGCATAGTCTTCTTTTTTCTCTTAAATCATTGGCGCCAAGCGTGAGGGAATGCTAGACGTTTGGTAATTGCTCCTCCGAGCAAGATAAAAGATCCCATTGAAGCGGCTAACCCCATGCCTACTGTATGGACATCTGCTTGTACAAATTGCATAGCATCATAAATCCCTATTCCAGGTATTATCCAACCGCCGGGACTATTTATAAACAAATACTGATCCTTGGTATTATCTTCAATATTGAGATATACCATAAGACCCACAAGTTGATTTGAGATTTCGCTATCAACTACTTGTCCTAAAAAAAGGAATCTTTCTCGATAAAGTCGGTTGATTAGGGTACAATTGTAGCCCTTAGGAACCGTACACGCGTCTTTTGATGCATACGGTTCAAAAAAAGAAAAAAAAATCAATGTATGGATTCCAGTCCTCTTTCTTTTAGGTTCTTTCTGACTTCTAACGAAAGGGTTTGTCTTCTTCAATAAAGACGGGTTTTTCTTTTCTTTTTACTAGAAATTTTACATAAAATTTGACATAAATAAAAAAAATCACTAAACTTATTGAATTAACTTCTCATTGATGTATTGTTTCATCGAGATTCAATCCTAATCGCGATGGTATTCTCTTGTTCCTGAGTGGGTCTCTTTCATCTTTTTAGGTTTATGCTCTACTCCGGGTAAAGATTCGCCCAATTTGGATTTGCACATATAGGACAAGCACTCCCGCATTACCATTTCTTTTTGTTATGACTTTCTACTTTTTCACTTCACTTCTATCGAGTTTGTTCATTAACAGTTTAAAATCAACTCGGTTGAATCATTTCTGATAGAACTCATAATCTTGGGTTTTTATAAACAGAGCCTGGATACTTCGTTTTTTTTAGTCCGACCAAGACAACCATATATTCTACATAAATTATTAATTATTCTAATTGATAATAGTAATATGAATCCTCCAAAAATGGATCTAATTGTACTTCGCGCTCCAAACTTTTGATGATTCAATGAATCTTTATTGGGCGAAACAGAGGATATCTCGATTGTGGGAGAGAACGGGGAAATCCCATATGACCCAATATATCTGACAAGTCGCACTATAAGTCAACCCAAGATTCATCTTCCTCTTCAGCACATTGGAAAGGTACTTTTGGAACACCAACAGGCATTAATTGAAAGAAAAAATAACTAAGTACTATATTTTACTTTGATGTGGAAACGTAACAATATTATTTTTTTGTCTTTAGAATATTGGCTTTTATCTTTAGATTCGAAAAGGTCATAAAGAAAAACAGAACGAATAAAGTCAAATTATTACAAACAGGGAAATGACTAAATATATACGCATTCGCTCATAGAAAATGGTATTAGTCCCCGTTGCGTATTGATACTTATCGAGTATAGAATAAATTTGCTTCTCTTTGGTCCTACGAATAGAATTGTTCTATTATTTTATTACCAATATTACCAACAGAATCGAACAAATATTAACCCCTGCTCTGAAATAATTCACCGAACGGGGGAGGTCCATAGGATAGTCATAATAGAGTCTTTTCCAATGCAATAAAGTTACGTAGTGTTTATTTATCTTTGATAAAGGGGTATTTCCATGGGTTTGCCTTGGTATCGTGTTCATACCGTTGTATTGAATGATCCCGGCCGGTTACTTTCTGTTCATATAATGCATACAGCTCTGGTTGCTGGTTGGGCTGGTTCGATGGCTCTGTATGAATTAGCAGTTTTTGATCCTTCTGACCCTGTTCTT